GCTCGCGTAGCTTAAATTCAAAGCTTAATACTGAAGATGTTAGAATGGACCCTAGAAAGTCCCGCAAGCACAAAAGTTTGGTCCTGGCTTTACTATCACTTATAACTAAATTTATACATGCAAGTCTCCGCAGTCCCGTGAGGATGCCCTAATACTATCCCGCCCAGGTAGAATAGGGGCTGGTATCAGGCTCACCCATATACGCACATAACTTCTTATGAGCGTTCACGCCCATGACACCTTGCTTGGCCACACCCCCAAGGGAACTCAGCAGTAATAAGTCTTGAGCCATTAGTGCAAACTTGACTCAGTTATAGTTAAGAGGGTCGGTTAACCTCGTGCCAGCCGCCGCGGTTATACGAGGGACCCAAGGTGATAGATGTCGGCGTAAAGCGTGGTTAGAACATTTCAATTAAAATTAAAGCCGAAACCCTTCACAGCAGTTACAAGTTATCGAAGCTAGAAAGCCCAATCACGAAAGTAGCTTTATAATATTTTGACCCCACGAAAACTGGGACCCAAACTGGGATTAGAGACCCCATTATGCCCAGCCTTCAACAAAAACGGTGCGTTACATCCATCCGTTCGCCTGGTTACTACGAGCTCAACAGTATCGAAGCTTAAAACCCAAAGGACTTGGCGGTGCTTCAAACCCCCCTAGAGGAGCCTGTTCTCTAACCGATGATCCACGTTAAACCTCACCCTTTCTTGCATTTTCAGCCTATATACCGCCGTCACCAGCTTACCCCCTGAGGGAAATCGAATGTGAGCTCAATCGGCACCCAATGCCCAGTAAGTCAGGTCGAGGTGTAGCGTATGAAAGGGTATGCGATGGGCTACATTCTCTACTTTAGAGAATTACGGAAGGTTATTCCCTGAAATAGGAACCTGAAGGTGGATTTAGCAGTAAGAGTCGGAGAAGAGCGCCCCTCTGAAGTAGGCAATGAAGCGTGCACACACCGCCCGTCACTCTCTCCTAGCACCTTCGCCATAAACTTCTATAAACAACTAGATACGCACAGGAGAGGCAAGTCGTAACATGGTAAGCGTACTAGAAAGTGCGCTTGGCTAAACTCAGGGCATAGCTAAACGAGTATAGCCCCTCCCTTACACCGAGAAGTTGCCCGTTCAAGTCGGACTGCCCTGATGCCCATTAGCTAGCCTACAAACTTAAAAACAACAAACCACATCAATAACCCCTCAACCCCTGAATATCATAAACAAATCATTTTTCCCTCCTAGTATGTGCGACAGAAAGGAGCCATTAATAAGCAACAGAAAAAGTACCGCAAGGGAACGCTGAAAGAGAAATGAAACAACTCAGTAAAGCATAAAAAAGCAAAGATTACAGCTTGTACCTTTTGCATCATGATTTAGCCAGCATACACCAAGCAAAGCGCCCTTTAGTTTGGCACCCCGAAACTAAGTGAGCTACTTCAGGCCAGCCTATTAACAGGGCCAACCCGTCTCTGTGGCAAAAGAGTGGGAAGAGCCTCAAGTAGAGGTGAAAGATCTACCGAACTTAGTGATAGCTGGTTACCTGGGAAATGGATAGGAGTTCAGCCTATCGACTTCTCTGCCTCATATCAAATTTTGGTATTGTTACTTAAATAACATAACCCCTCGTTGACCATAAGAGCTGAGAGAAATCAATAGAGTTAGTCAAAGGGGGAACAGCCCCTTTGACAAAAGACACAACTTTTTTAGGAGGATAAAGATCATTATACAATTAAGGTAAAATGTTTTGGTGGGCCTAAAAGCAGCCATCCATCAAGAAAGCGTTAAAGCTCTAACATACTCACAACCTTCGGATACGGATCAAAAATCTTTAACCCCTGACCCTACCAGGTCGCCCTATAGTACTATAGGAGAGATAATGCTAATATGAGTAATAAGAGGGCTTATTCCCTCTCCTTGCATAAGTGTAAATCGGAACGGAACCACCCCCGAAACTTAACGGCCCCAAACACAGAGGGAAGTGAACAAACGACTCTCCAAGAAAACACATCACCCCCTACCGTTAACCCTACACTGGAGTGCCCTAATGGAAAGACTAAAAGAAAAAGAAGGAACTCGGCAAACACATTTAAGCCTCGCCTGTTTACCAAAAACATCGCCTCTTGCAAAACACACATAAGAGGTCCCGCCTGCCCAGTGACTGTTTGTTAAACGGCCGCGGTATCCTGACCGTGCCAAGGTAGCGCAATCACTTGCCCTTTAAATGGGGGCCCGTATGAATGGCACCACGAGGGCTAAGCTGTCTCCTTTTTCAGGTCAATGAAATTGATCTCCCCGTGCAGAAGCGGGGATATAATCATAAGACGAGAAGACCCTGTGGAGCTTTAGACTTTAAGACTGACCCATTCCCCACCTTGATAACCCCTGGCTGAAACATGGGATACCGTCTGACTATCTTTGGTTGGGGCGACCGTGGGGATTAACAGAACCCCCATGTGGACCGAGTGCCTACGCACTCAAAACCAAGAGTTACCACTCTAGTTAACAGAACTTCTGACTTACAAATGATCCGACAAAGTCGATCAACGAACCGAGTTACCCCAGGGATAACAGCGCAATCCTCTTTGAGAGTTCATATCGACAAGGGGGTTTACGACCTCGATGTTGGATCAGGACATCCCAATGGCGCAGCAACTATTAAGGGTTCGTTTGTTCAACGATTAAAGTCCTACGTGATCTGAGTTCAGACCGGAGTAATCCAGGTCAGTTTCTATCTATGCTATGTTTCCTTCTAGTACGAAAGGACCGAGGCAAAGGGGCCTATTTCTAGATACGCCCCACCCTAAACTAATGCAACCAACTAAAATAGGCAACAGGGCATAACCCCTTTGTCGAAGAAATATGACACTGTTGGAGTGGCAGAGCTCGGTTATTGCAAAAGGCCTAAGCCCTTTGCACAGAGGTTCAAATCCTCTCTCTAACTATGATATCCTCACTCTTCTCACACATTATTAATCCTTTAGCCTACATCGTCCCGGTTCTCTTAGCAGTTGCCTTCCTGACGCTAATCGAACGCAAAGTCTTAGGATATATACAACTTCGAAAAGGGCCTAACATTGTGGGACCTTACGGGCTCCTCCAACCCATTGCAGACGGGGTTAAACTCTTCATTAAAGAGCCTGTTCGCCCATCCACCTCTTCCCCCTTTCTTTTTTTATTCACCCCTATGCTGGCCCTTACACTAGCCTTAACCCTCTGAGCCCCTATACCCATGCCCTACCCCGTTGTAGACTTAAACCTTGGAATTCTTTTTATTCTGGCTCTCTCAAGCCTCGCTGTTTACTCAATCCTTGGCTCAGGCTGGGCTTCAAATTCAAAATACGCCCTAATTGGGGCCCTACGTGCCGTTGCACAGACAATCTCTTATGAAGTCAGCCTAGGCCTTATTCTCTTATGTATTATTATCTTTTCAGGAAGCTTCACCCTTCAAATATTTAACATCACCCAAGAGTGTGTTTGGCTCATCGTACCTGCGTGACCACTGGCTGCTATATGATACATCTCTACGCTGGCAGAAACGAATCGGGCCCCTTTTGACCTAACTGAGGGTGAGTCCGAATTAGTCTCAGGCTTTAACGTAGAATACGCAGCAGGACCTTTCGCCCTATTTTTCCTAGCAGAGTACGCTAACATTCTTCTAATAAATACCCTCTCCGCATCTTTATTCTTAGGAGCCTCACATTTTCCACTACTACCAGAACTCACAGCCATAAATCTAATGGCCAAAGCAGCTCTCTTATCTATTGGCTTCCTCTGAGTCCGAGCTTCCTACCCCCGATTCCGATACGACCAACTAATGCACCTGATCTGAAAAAATTTTCTTCCTCTCACACTTGCCTTAGTAATTTGACATCTTGCACTCCCCATCGCAATGGCAGGGCTCCCCCCACAACTATAGTTCGGGAGTTATGCCTGAATTAAAGGACCACTTTGATAGAGTGAATCATGAAGGTTAAACTCCTTCTAACTCCTTAGAAAGAAGGGGCTCGAACCCTACCTAGAGAGATCAAAACTCTCAGTGCTTCCACTACACCACTTTCTAGTACAGTAAGTTAATTTAAACTATTGGGCCCATACCCCTAAAAAGTAGGTTAGATCCCTGCCTCTACTGATGAATCCTTACATCCTAGCCACTCTCCTGTTTGGCCTAGTTCTTGGTACCACCCTCACATTCTCAAGCTCCCACTGACTGCTTGCCTGAATAGGCCTTGAAATTAACTCACTAGCCATCATCCCCATTATAGCCCAACACCACCACCCCCGCGCAGTCGAAGCCGCAACAAAATACTTCCTAACACAAGCCACAGCAGCGGCCGTCCTGCTATTTGCAAGCACAACAAACGCCTGACTTACAGGACAATGAGACATCTATCAGATATCACACCCCATCACCACCACAATAATTACTCTTGCCTTAGCCCTTAAAGTTGGCCTTGCTCCATTACATTCCTGATTGCCCGAAGTTCTCCAAGGCCTGGATTTAACCACCGGCCTTATCCTATCTACATGACAAAAACTAGCCCCCTTCGCTCTCCTTCTCCAACTTCACCCAGATAACTCAACCCTACTCATCATTCTTGGACTAGCCTCTACACTTATTGGAGGCTGAGGCGGACTGAACCAGACCCAGCTACGCAAAATCCTCGCCTACTCCTCCATCGCCCACCTAGGCTGAATAGCATTAATCCTTCAATACTCCCCATCCCTTACGCTGCTAACCCTTATCACCTACTTTGTAATGACCTTTTCAGCATTTCTCACGTTCAAAATCAATAAAGCAACTAACATCAATTCCCTAGCCATCTCATGAGCAAAAACACCCGCACTAACCGCACTAACCCCCCTTGTCCTACTCTCCTTAGGCGGCCTCCCTCCCTTGACAGGTTTTATACCAAAATGACTTATCTTACAAGAACTAACTAATCAAGGCCTCGCACCCACAGCAACATTCGCAGCTATAACAGCCCTCCTGAGCTTATATTTTTACCTCCGGCTTTCTTATGCAATAACACTTACGATGCCCCCCAACAACCTCCCGGGAACGACCCCCTGACGACTCCCATCCTCGCAAATAACCCTTCCCCTCGCACTTTCCACAACGGCCACAATTACACTCCTCCCAATGACCCCCGCCATTTCGAGCCTTCTCTCCATATAAGGAACTTAGATTAGTATTTAGACCAAGGGCCTTCAAAGCCCTAAGCGGGAGTGAAAATCTCCCAGTTCCTGTAAGACTTGCGGGATATTACCCCACATCTCCTGCATGCAACGCAAGTACTTTAATTAAGCTAAAGCCTTACTAGAAGGATAGGCCTCGATCCTATAAATTCTTAGTTAACAGCTAAGCGCTCAAACCAGCGAGCATCCATCTATTCTCCCCCGCCTACCAGGCGGCCGAAGGCGGGGGAAAGCCCTGGCAGATTTTACCCTGCTACTTAAGATTTGCAGTCGAACGTGTCTAACACCTCAGGGCTTGATAAGAAGAGGCCTTTATCCTCTATATGTGGGGTTACAATCCACCGCTTAATATTCAGCCATCTTACCTGTGGCAATTACCCGTTGATTTTTCTCGACCAATCACAAAGATATCGGCACCCTCTATCTTCTATTTGGTGCTTGAGCCGGCATGGTGGGTACAGCATTGAGCCTACTTATTCGAGCTGAACTAAGCCAACCAGGCGCTCTCTTAGGGGACGACCAGATTTATAATGTAATTGTTACAGCCCATGCTTTTGTAATAATTTTCTTTATAGTTATGCCCATTATGATCGGAGGGTTCGGAAATTGACTGATTCCCCTAATGATCGGAGCACCAGATATGGCGTTCCCGCGTATGAATAATATGAGTTTTTGACTACTACCTCCATCATTCCTTCTATTGTTAGCCTCCTCAGGGGTTGAAGCAGGTGCTGGTACAGGATGAACAGTTTACCCCCCTCTCGCCGGTAATCTAGCACACGCAGGAGCATCCGTCGATTTAACTATTTTTTCACTTCACCTGGCAGGTATCTCTTCAATTCTAGGGGCTATCAACTTCATTACAACAATTATCAACATGAAGCCCCCTGCCATCTCCCAATATCAAACACCCCTCTTTGTATGAGCCGTTCTAATTACAGCTGTCCTTCTTCTCCTTTCCCTTCCCGTCCTTGCCGCCGGGATTACAATGCTCCTTACAGATCGAAATTTAAACACAACCTTCTTCGACCCCGCAGGAGGAGGAGACCCGATCCTCTACCAGCACCTCTTCTGATTCTTCGGACACCCTGAGGTGTATATTCTAATTCTTCCAGGCTTTGGAATTATTTCTCATGTTGTCGCCTATTACTCTGGGAAAAAAGAACCATTCGGCTACATGGGAATGGTATGAGCCATGATGGCCATTGGACTCCTTGGCTTCATTGTCTGAGCTCACCATATGTTTACCGTAGGCATGGATGTTGACACACGAGCATACTTTACATCTGCAACAATAATCATCGCGATTCCTACAGGAGTTAAAGTATTTAGCTGACTAGCCACCCTTCACGGAGCCTCCCTTAAATGAGACGCGCCACTACTATGGGCCCTTGGTTTCATTTTCTTATTTACAGTTGGGGGCCTGACAGGGATTGTCCTTGCCAATTCCTCATTAGATGTTGTCCTTCATGACACTTATTATGTAGTTGCTCACTTCCACTACGTCCTCTCAATAGGAGCCGTGTTTGCCATCGTAGCCGGATTTGTTCACTGATTCCCCCTATTTACAGGATACACCCTCCATGAGGTCTGAGCTAAGGTACATTTTGCCTTAATATTCACAGGAGTAAATTTAACATTCTTCCCACAGCACTTCCTCGGACTAGCAGGTATGCCTCGGCGCTATTCAGACTATCCAGATGCATATACTCTCTGAAATACAATTTCCTCGATCGGCTCACTAGTCTCCCTGACAGCAGTAATTCTGTTCCTGTTCATTATCTGAGAAGCATTTGCCGCTAAACGAGAAGTCTTATCAGTGGAACACACAGCCACTAATGTAGAATGACTACACGGCTGCCCTCCACCCTACCACACATTTGAAGAGCCTGCATTTGTGCAAGTGCAGACAAAATAACGAGAAAGGGAGGAATTGAACCCCCATGAGATGGTTTCAAGCCAACCACATAGCCACTCTGTCACTTTCTTTTAAAGTTCTAGTTAAACAGTTATAACATTTCTTTGTCAGGGAACAATTGCAAGTTAAAATCTTGCGTACTTTATATTAATGGCTCATCCCGCACAACTCGGTTTTCAAGACGCAGCTTCACCTGTAATAGAGGAACTTCTTCACTTTCACGACCACGCTATGATAATCGTCTTTCTCATTAGTGTCCTTGTACTCTACATTATCGTAGCAATAATCTCCACTAAACTCACTGATAAGTTTATCCTAGACTCCCAAGAGATCGAAATTATTTGAACAGTCCTTCCGGCAATTACACTTATTATAATCGCCCTCCCCTCTCTCCGAATTTTATACCTGATGGATGAAATCAACAACCCCCACCTTACTATTAAAGCCATTGGCCACCAGTGATACTGAAGCTATGAGTACACCGACTATATGGACCTGGGATTTGATTCCTATATACTTCCCACCAATGACCTGGCCCCCGGTCAATTCCGACTCCTAGAAGCGGATCATCGAATGGTTATCCCTGTAGAATCCCCTATTCGTATTCTTGTTACTGCAGAAGATGTTCTTCACTCGTGAGCAGTCCCTGCTCTAGGTGTAAAAATAGACGCCGTCCCTGGACGACTGAATCAAACAACCTTTATTGCCTCTCGACCGGGCGTATTCTACGGTCAATGCTCTGAGATCTGTGGCGCAAATCACAGTTTTATACCCATCGTAGTCGAAGCAGTCCCCCTACAACACTTTGAAGACTGATCTACATTTATACTAGAAGAAGCCTCACTAAGAAGCTAAACAGGGCCATAGCGTTAGCCTTTTAAGCTAAAGATTGGTGGCCCCCAACCACCCTTAGTGACATGCCCCAACTCAATCCCGCCCCTTGATTCGCTATTTTGGTATTTTCCTGGGTAGTTTTCCTCGTAATTCTACCATCAAAAGTAATAGGCCATCTCCCTCCAAATGACCTAGCAATAATCACCATTGATAACGCTCTGGCAGACCCCTGATCCTGGCCATGGTACTAAGCTTCTTTGACCAATTCATAAGCCCAACTTATATAGGAGTCCCTCTGATAGCCCTAGCATTGGTTCTCCCGTGAATTCTGTACCCAACACCCTCCTCACGATGACTAGACAATCGACTTATCACCCTGCAGAGCTGAGGAATTTTCCAATTCACACGCCAAATCTTTATGCCTATTAACCCAGAAGGCCATAAATGAGCCCTAATACTCACCTCCCTTATAGTCTTCCTACTCAGCCTTAACATATTAGGCTTGCTTCCATATACCTTTACCCCTACAACACAGCTATCTTTAAATATGGGCATCGCAGTCGTTTTATGACTGGCCACAGTCCTAATTGGACTTCGGAATCAACCTACACATGCCCTAGGCCATCTTCTCCCAGAAGGAACCCCCACTCCGTTAATCCCTATTCTTATTATCATCGAAACAATCAGCTTATTTATCCGCCCCCTCGCCCTGGGCGTTCGACTAACGGCCAACCTCACTGCAGGCCACCTTCTTATTCAACTTATCGCAACCGCCGCATTCGTCCTTGGCCCCCTAATGCCAGTTGTTTCTCTCCTTACAATAATTCTTCTATTCCTATTAACGCTTCTTGAAGTAGCGGTCGCAATAATTCAGGCTTATGTGTTTGTCCTACTTATTAGCCTCTACCTACAAGAGAATGTCTAATGGCCCATCAAGCACACGCATACCACATAGTAGACCCCAGCCCCTGACCCCTAACAGGCGCAGTTGGCGCCCTTCTCATGACCTCAGGTCTCGCAATCTGATTCCACTATAATACAGTCACATTAATAGTTCTCGGCACCATCCTGGTCCTTCTGACAATATTCCAATGATGACGAGACGTTGTACGAGAAGCAACCTACCAAGGCCACCACACACCTCCAGTTCAAAAAGGTCTCCGTTACGGGATGATTCTCTTCATCACATCCGAAGTTTTCTTCTTCTTAGGCTTTTTCTGAGCATTCTACCACGCCAGCCTTGCCCCTACCCCTGAACTCGGGGGCTGCTGACCCCCAACGGGAATTACGCCCTTAGACCCATTTGAAGTCCCCCTGCTCAACACAGCTGTTCTCCTCGCATCCGGTGTAACGGTAACTTGAGCCCACCATAGTATTATAGAGGGCGAGCGCAAACAAGCAATTCACTCCTTAACACTAACTATTCTACTTGGCTTCTATTTCACCTTCCTTCAAGGTATAGAGTACTACGAAGCCCCCTTCACTATCGCAGACGGGGTGTACGGCTCAACCTTCTTTGTTGCCACCGGCTTCCACGGCCTCCACGTAATCATCGGCTCTACCTTCCTAGCCGTCTGCCTCATCCGACAAATTAAATATCACTTTACCTCTGGCCACCACTTTGGATTTGAAGCAGCCGCCTGATACTGACATTTCGTAGACGTGGTTTGACTCTTCCTGTATGTCTCAATCTATTGATGAGGCTCATAGTCTTTCTAGTATAGTGTTAGTACTACTGGCTTCCAACCATTGGGTCTTGGTTAAATCCCAAGGAAAGATAATGAACTTGGTCATTTCTATTATTACAATTACAACAGCACTGTCAGTAATTCTAACAATTGTCTCATTCTGGCTTCCACAGATAACCCCTGATCATGAAAAACTTTCTCCATACGAATGCGGATTCGACCCTGTGGGGTCTGCTCGCCTGCCTTTCTCCCTCCGATTTTTCTTAGTGGCCATTCTTTTCCTCCTTTTCGATTTAGAAATCGCTCTTCTTCTCCCCCTCCCCTGAGGAGACCAATCCACCACACCACTTTTGAGCTTCACCTGGGCCTCTGCTGTTCTTGTTCTTCTAACTTTAGGCCTAATTTACGAATGAGCCCAAGGAGGACTAGATTGAGCTGAGTAAGTTGCTAGTTTAATAAAAATACTTGATTTCGGCTCAAAAACTTGTGGTTAAAGTCCACAGCAACTTTTATGTCACCAGCGCAGTATGCGGTGTCAGCCGCATTCACGCTAGGGCTGACAGGCTTAACCTTCCACCGAACTCACCTGCTCTCCGCTCTTCTATGCCTAGAGGGCATAATACTTTCATTATTCGTCGCACTCTCAGTGTGGTCCCTTCAGCTTAATGCAACTAACTTCTCGGCATCCCCACTACTTTTGCTAGCATTCTCAGCCTGCGAAGCTAGCGCCGGCTTAGCCCTCCTGGTAGCAACGGCACGGACCCATGGCTCCGATCGCCTGCAGACCCTCAACCTCCTACAATGTTAAAGATTATTGTTCCTCTCCTCATACTAGTACCGCTAGTTTGATTCCTTCCCCGCCCACTTGTTTGGCCTATAGCCTTCCTTCACAGCATGTGCGTAGCCCTAAGCAGCATAACCTGATGCAAAAATTTCGCAATGCCAGAATGATACTATCTCAACCCGTACCTGGTATCAGACCCCCTTTCTGCGCCCCTTCTAGTCCTCACCTGCTGACTTCTTCCCGCAACAATCCTAGCCAGTCAAAAGCATTTAGAAGTTGAGCCTATGCCGCGACAACGTTCATTCCTAACAGTAATAATCCTCCTTCAGGCATTTGTTGTCCTAGCATTCAGCGTAGCTGACTTATTATTCTTTTACATCCTATTCGAGGCCACCCTTCTACCCACCCTCCTCCTCCTAGCTCGCTGAGGCTTCCAAAAAGAACGTCTATTTGCAGGATACTACTTCCTCTTCTACACATTGTTTGGGTCCCTCCCCCTCTTGATCTCCCTCCTCTACCTCTGTGGCATCACAGGCACTGTTTGTTACTTAATAATTCCGTTTATTGGTCTTACTAGCATTGGTAATATCGCTCAAGTTGTATGATGATTTGGATGCGTATATGCTTTCCTCGTCAAGATGCCTTTATATGGAGCTCATCTTTGACTGCCTAAAGCACACGTGGAGGCCCCTATCGCCGGCTCCATGATTTTAGCTGCTGTTTTGCTAAAATTAGGCGGTTACGGTCTTATGCGAATTCTGCCTCTAATCGAGCCTGTAACTAAAGAACTCGCATACCCCTTCATCATCCTGGCCCTCTGGGGAGTGATTATGACAGGCTCGATCTGCTTGCGACAAACCGACCTCAAGTCCATCATTGCTTACTCGTCCGTAAGCCACATAGGACTCGTCGCAGCAGGGCTTTTAATCCAAACCCCTTGGGGCCTTACGGGCGCTCTCATTCTTATGATCGCCCATGGCCTGACATCCTCCGCTCTATTCTGCCTGGCCAACACAAACTACGAGCGAACCCATAGCCGCACTTTACTCCTCGCACGCGGTATACAAATTCTACTACCCCTCATGACGATCTGATGACTTATTGCCAGCCTTGCCAACCTAGCACTTCCGCCCCTCCCGAACCTAATAGGCGAACTCATAATCATTACCTCATTATTTAATTGATCCTGATGAACCATTTTCCTTACAGGCACGGGCACACTAATTACTGCAGGCTACTCACTTTATATGTTCCTGATAACCCAACGTGGCCCAGTCCCTGCACATATTCTCACAATTGAACCCTCCCATACACGAGAGCACCTATTGATAGCTCTTCACCTACTCCCCCTCCTTCTTCTTGTTCTTAAGCCAGAACTCTTCTGAGGTTCAACCTCATGTAGATATAATTTAACAAAAATCTTAGATTGTGATTCTAAAAATAGAGGTTAAAATCCTCTTATCCACCGAGAGAGGCTCGCAGCAACGGAAACTGCTAATTTTCGTCGCCCGGGTTGGACCCCCGGGCTCACTCGCATGGCTCCTAAAGGATAACAGCTCATCCATTGGTCTTAGGAACCAAAAACTCTTGGTGCAAATCCAAGTAGTAGCTTATGTTCTCCATCCCTGTAATTATAACAACCACTTTATTAATAATCTTCCTTATCTTGTTTTACCCAGCCCTCACAACATTAAGCCCTCACCCCAAAAGTCCCGAATGAGCATCCCTCAGTGTAAAAACGGCAGTTAAACTTGCCTTCTTTATTAGTCTCCTGCCACTTTGCCTCTTCCTAAACGACGGGGCTGAGACCATCATCACTAGCTGAAACTGATTTAATACCTGTACTTTTGATATTAACATCAGCTTGAAATTCGACCACTATTCAATTATCTTTACCCCTATTGCACTCTACGTAACCTGATCTATTTTAGAATTCGCATCATGATACATACATAGCGACCCTAACAAGAACCGGTTTTTCAAGTATCTTCTTATCTTCTTAATCGCAATAATTATTTTAGTTACAGCTAATAACATATTCCAGCTATTTATCGGCTGAGAAGGGGTCGGAATCATGTCCTTCCTCCTTATCGGCTGATGATACGGCCGAGCCGATGCCAACACGGCCGCCCTCCAGGCCGTACTCTATAACCGAGTCGGAGACATTGGCCTAATTCTAGCTATAGCCTGAATAGCAACCAACCTTAACTCCTGAGAAATACAACAAATATTTACAGCATCATTTAATATAGATATGACCCTCCCACTTTTAGGCCTTATCCTGGCTGCCACCGGCAAGTCTGCCCAATTTGGTCTTCATCCCTGATTACCCTCAGCCATAGAAGGCCCTACACCAGTTTCTGCCCTCCTTCACTCAAGCACGATAGTTGTTGCCGGAATTTTTCTGCTTATCCGTATAAGCCCAATTATTGCTAACAATCAATTCGCACTAACCACTTGTCTCTGCCTGGGCGCCCTAACTACCCTATTTACCGCCACCTGCGCTCTGACTCAAAACGACATTAAAAAAATCGTAGCGTTCTCCACTTCCAGTCAGCTAGGCCTAATAATAGTCACAATTGGGCTCAATCAACCACAACTTGCCTTCCTCCATATCTGTACACATGCCTTCTTCAAAGCTATGCTCTTTCTTTGTTCCGGCTCAATTATTCACAGTCTTGACAATGAACAGGACATTCGAAAGATAGGAGGGATACATCAATTAGCCCCTTTCACATCTTCTTCCCTTACCCTTGGCAGCCTAGCTCTTGCAGGTACCCCCTTCCTAGCCGGATTTTTCTCTAAAGATGCAATCATCGAAGCACTGAATACTTCGCATTTAAACGCCTGAGCCCTAGTCCTAACCCTTCTTGCCACCTCTTTCACCGCCGTCTATAGCCTCCGAGTAGTCTTTTTTGTTACAATGGGCCACCCCCGTTTTCCTTCACTCTCCCCCATCAACGAAAACAACACATCAGTCATTAATCCGATCAAGCGACTAGCTTGAGGAAGTATTGTCGCAGGCCTATTAATTACTTCTAACATCCTCCCCCTAAAAACCCCTGTAATAACTATACACCCTCTCCTGAAACTAGCTGCCTTAGCTGTGTCAATTACAGGCTTAATTCTAGCCCTGGAGCTCGCTAAAATAACTAGCAAACAATTTAAACCCACCCCTCACCTTTCACCCCATCACTTCTCCAACATACTAGGATTTTTCCCTTCAATTATCCACCGCCTCGCCCCAAAAATCAACCTTATTCTTGGCCAATACATTGCCGCCCAAACTCTAGATCAAACCTGACTAGAAAAAACAGGGCCTAAAGCCGCTGTCTCCCTCAACCTCCCACTAATTACAACCGCAAGTAACGCACAACAGGGCATAATTAAAACTTTCCTTGCTTTCTTCTTCCTTACCCTAGCCCTCGCAACTCTCACACTCATTCTCTAAACAGCCCGTACTGTCCCTCGACCAAGGCCCCGAACCAGCTCAAGCACTACGAACAAAGTCAACAGTAAAACTCACCCGCCAATTAGCAATATCCCAGACCCGCTAGAATAAATCGTCGCAATACCCTCAGCATCCCCTCGGAACACTGAAAACTCTTCAGACTCCTCAGCCGTTATCCAGGAAAGCTCACTTCACCCTGTTCAAAAAATAGCACCGCCCAAAAGCGCTATAAAGCAATAGAACAAAATTGCTAGCACAATTCGACGGCTCCCCAAGGTTTCAGGGTACGGCTCTGCAGCAAGCGCTGCAGAATAAGCAAACACCACGATCATTCCTCCTAAATAGATTAAAAACAGAACTAAGGACAGAAAAGTTCCCCCACACCCCACCAAAACCCCACATCCTAACCCCGCAACAAGCACTAACCCTAAAGCAGCAAAATAAGGGGACGGATTAGAGGCTACTGTAGCCAACCCTCCTACTAACCCTAATAATAAAACAAATAAAATATAAGACATGAATTCCCACCAGGACTCTAACCAGGAATAATGGCTTGAAAAACCACCGTTATTATTTAACTATAAGAACCCTTAATGGCCAGCCTTCGCAAAACTCATCCTCTCCTTAAAATCGCAAATGACGCCCTAGTTGACCTACCCGCCCCCGCCAATATTTCTGCATGATGAAATTTTGGGTCTCTTCTAGGCCTTTGTCTGATTGCACAACTTCTAACAGGCCTATTTCTTGCCATACACTATACTTCCGATATTGCAACAGCTTTCTCTTCAGTCGCCCACATCTGCCGAGACGTAAACTATGGCTGACTGATCCGCAATCTGCACGCTAACGGAGCCTCCTTTTTCTTTATCTGCATCTACCTCCACATCGGCCGAGGACTATACTACGGCTCTTACCTTTATAAAGAGACATGAAATATCGGTGTTATTCTTCTTCTTCTGGTGATAATAACAGCCTTTGTAGGCTACGTCCTCCCCTGAGGCCAAATGTCATTCTGAGGTGCAACCGTAATCACTAACCTTTTATCCGCAGTCCCGTATGTCGGAAACATACTAGTCCAATGAATTTGAGGAGGCTTCTCAGTTGACCACGCCACACTCACCCGTTTCTTTACCTTCCACTTCCTCTTCCCGTTTGTAATTGCAGCTGCTACCCTCCTTCACCTTCTGTTCCTCCACGAAACCGGCTCAAATAACCCCCTCGGACTTAATTCTGATACAGATAAAATCTCTTTCCACCCATACTTCTCATACAAAGACCTTATCGGCTTCGCAGCCATTCTTATTACCCTTACTTGCCTTGCTCTCTTCTCCCCTAATCTCCTTGGAGACCCCGACAATTTTACCCCAGCCAACCCGCTAGTCACCCCTCCACATATTAAGCCAGAGTGATACTTCCTCTTTGCGTACGCAATCCTACGATCGATTCCAAATAAACTTGGAGGTGTCTTAGCCCTTCTAGCCTCTATCCTAGTACTTATACTAGTTCCGATCCTCCACACTTCTAAGCAACGAAGTCTAACATTCCGGCCAATTTCTCAATTCCTATTCTGAACGCTAATCGCAGACGTTGCCATTCTTACATGGATCGGGGGAATGCCCGTAGAACATCCATACATTATTATTGGCCAAATCGCATCAGTACTTTATTTCTCTATCTTCCTCCTCCTAATACCCCTTGCAGGATGAGCAGAGAATAAAATCCTTCGCTGAGCATGCATGGGTAGCTCAAATTTTAGAGCGTCGGCCTTGTAAGCCGGACGTTGGAGGTTAAAATCCTCCCCCCTGCTCAAAAAGAAGGGACTTTAACCCCTGCCGCTAACTCCCAAAGCTAGTATTCTACTTAAACTACTCTTTGAAGTGGCACAACATATTAAGCACTTCATATATTGTATGAACATAATTTCTATGTTCATATAACCTCACCAGTACGCAAGGTGAACACATATACATATATATGCATGTTATAGTACATATATGTATTATCACCATTACATTATATCAACCATTCCAGTGATGGTGAAAATATCATGAAGGAAGACTAAAACCATGAAATTTATCATACACAACATAATAAGTGAGGCTTAATCGGGATTAAGGAATTGCACAGACTTAACATAAATATGTCTAGACTCTCCAAAGATACACCAAGTAAGCAACATCTCTAACTTACATCAGCAGCCGATGCAGTAAGAACCGACCATCAGTTGATTCCTTAATGTTAGGTATTATTGAAGGTGAGGGACAAGTATTGTGGGGGTCGCACACGGTGAATTATTCCTGGCATTTGGTTCCTACCTCAGGGACTGTAATTGATTGACTCCATACACTTTCATCGACGCTAGCATAAGTTAATGGTGGCAACCTTATGGCGGGAGCATCCCCCATGCCTAGCATTCTTTCTAGAGGGTCAGTTGTTCTCTTTTTGGTCTATTTTCATCAACATTTCACCAGTGCAAGTCAGTATCAAATGAAGGTAGCGCATAAATTGTATCTTGAATTCGAAGGAATAGGATCTAATGATACACAGACATTACTCAAGAATTGCATTAAGGCTTTCAAGAGCATAATACTGATAATTTATGCCCCGGGTTGTGAGTAAATAGGCGTCTAAAAACCCCCCCTACCCCCCCTAACCTCCTAAGGTGCTTAATCTCCTGTAAACCCCCCGGAAACAGGAATCACCCTAAGTGGTATGTAAGAATTATATAGTAATTTACTTTAGGTCAACTAACGAACTAATATTTTGTAATTAAATGACTTGACTTATCACACTATGAATTTTCGCAACGTGAACTAACATAATATGAGGGACTAATTTTTTTACCTGGATTTTTAGGCACTT